ATAATTGTCAGCAAAGTTGTTTCTTTATTTGTTCTTTATTTCATTGAAAATATAGAAAATTTGAAAATTGCAATTGATTTCCTTTTTTATTCAAATCCAAAAATTCCCCCTTTTTATACATAACATAGGTTGCCGATTCGGCATTGGATAATATAATAAAGGGCAAGGCGCCCTTTCTTTATTCTAGTAAATGGTTCAAATCATTTTATCGATATGAGTGTTCTATATCGGAAAAATTATCAACTATTCTTTTTTAAACCATTTCGTTATTAACGTAGTGGTAGAAAGAGTACCATGTTGTGCCCGGACTTCAAACAGTTTAGCTTTAACCATGTTAATGGTCTCACATTATTGGTTGGTTGATAGAGAATCAAAGTTAACTTACCAATGAATAACGAAATGCTATGGTTCTTACATATGATTTATGAATTTACTCAGAAGGAATTCGTCGAGATTATGCACTTTTTTCCTATTTATCCTATAAAAATATAGAATAACATAAATAAAGTGCAGTCGGTTAGATCCAACCTATTCGTGAAATATACAACTCGCACACACTCCCTTTCCAAAAAAAATCAATACACCAAGCACTACACTTAGATTTATTGGATTTGTTGCTAAAATATCGGTATTAAACCTGAAACTCCCGGCGGATGGCCAGTGGCCTAAGGAAACGAAAGAATCGGTTACATTTTTCATATGCTCTCCTCTTATAGATAGGACTAAGAAAGAACAGAGTTCTTTTTGTATCACTTGACTCGCCCTTTTTTTTATCGATTTCTTTTTCTTAATTTCCCGTTTTTTTAAAAAAATGTTAATGGGAGTAGATTAAATCTATTTATTTAATTTGAGATTGAGAATTACAAAATTTCTTCTTTTTTTTTTGAAGTATCCGATAAGATACTTATTAAGTTAGGTCCTGGGTCTCGTATCAATTGCAAAATATCTCCTTTGTTCAAACACTTCCTAAAAGAAAAATTCCATCGTACTAAACTAAGGACGGGAAGGGAGAAAGCGAGTGAATCCACAAATTCCTCATCCTCAAATCACTCCTTCCCGGGGTATTGTCGCAACAAATACATATACATAATTGTAGGAATAAAGTATTGATATAATTCACAGAAGCAAATGGCAACGAGTTAATAAAATAAGAAAAAGTGGGTAACGTACTTTTTTACATTTTCATTCTAGGATTAAATTAAACAAAAGGATTCGCAAATAAAAGCGCTAATGCCACGACCAGTCCATAAATTGTTAAAGCTTCCATAAAAGCTAGACTAAGTAATAAAGTACCTCGTATTTTTCCTTCTGCTTCTGGTTGTCTCGCAATACCTTCTACGGCTTGGCCTGCAGCAGTACCTTGACCAATTCCAGGTCCAATAGAAGCAAGCCCTACGGCCAATCCAGCAGCAATAACGGAAGCGGCAGAAATCAGTGGATTCATGATGATAGGTTCCTCGCACCAAAAAAAATGGTTAATGATACAATCAACCAATGAATTATTACTTATTTGATCACAAAAATCTATTGAAATGAAATTAATATAGAAATATAGATAGAGATAACCCCTATATAACTAGTATATATCTAATATCACATATACATTTGTTTCTCTCATAACGTAAACCGCCCGCATTTTCTTTTTCTATTGAATCGGATTCTCTAGAAGAATTTTTCGAAAAATATACAGGGGCTGTGGCTGGCCTTATAAACATTCCATATATCTAGTGGTGACCCCCACTAACCCATCCGCCATTTCGTAATATCGTCTATCTTTCCTCCTACAACTCTAGTCATATATATATATGTATTTATATCTATTATGTTCCTCAACTAAGAACCAATCTTGAACTATGCATTGCCTCAATTGGGATAAGCTTAAAAATGAAGACTATTTCGAAAACTAATCAATGATGACCCTCCATGGATTCCCCTATATAAGCCGCGGCTAAAGTTGCAAAAATAAGAGCTTGAATACCGCTTGTAAATAATCCAAGAAACATGACAGGTATAGGAACTACTAAAGGTACTAAAGAAACAAGAACAACAACTACTAATTCATCAGCTAATATATTCCCGAAAAGTCGAAAACTAAGAGATAAAGGTTTTGTGAAATCTTCTAGGATGTTAATTGGTAAAAGTATTGGAGTTGGTTGAATGTATTTTCCGAAATAACCCAATCCTTTTTTGGTAAGACCCGCATAAAAATATGCTACTGACGTGAGTAAAGCTAAAGCAACAGTAGTATTTATATCATTTGTGGGGGCGGCTAGCTCCCCATGAGGTAACTGTATGATTTTCCAAGGTAAAAGGGCACCTGACCAATTCGAAACAAAAATAAATAGGAACATAGTTCCAATAAAGGGAACCCAAGGGCCATATTCTTCTCCAATCTGGGTTTTGCTCAAGTCTCGAATAAATTCAAGGACATATTCGAAGAAATTCTGACCGTCGGTCGGAATGGTTTGTGGATTCCGAACGGATATGATGACTGAACCTAATAAGATAGCAATTACGACCCAAGAAGTGATAAGTACTTGGGCATGAATTTGTAAACCTCCTATTTGCCAATATAAATGTTGGCCTACTTCTACACTTGATATATCGTATAACCCTTTGAGTGTTTTAATGGAACATGGTATAACATTCATATTGTCCTCTGACAGAAATCGAACTGAAAAAAAGAATTATTTTGATTCAACCATCTCTTTCTCGACTCATCTACTTTCATCATTAATCATATAGTTAGGATACCAAGAAATCACATAACATAATATCAATATCCCATTTTATCTCTTTTAAAAAATGAAAGACAAGAATAGTAACCGATCCAATAAATCAAAATAATTAACTAATCTTATTATTATTATTCTTAATCATAACATAATCAACGACTTCTTATATAGCTAGAACGGCCCTCACAAATTGCGGATACCAATTTGTTAAGAATCAATCGGATTGAAGCTATAGCGTCATCGTTGGCTGGAATCGAAATATCTGCGAGATCTGGGTCACAATTTGTATCGATTAAACAAATCGTCGGAATTCCCAAAATGACACATTCTCGAAGAGCTGTATATTCTTCTTGCTGATCAACGATTATTACAATATCGGGCAATTCAGTCATATATTTGATCCCGCCCAGATATGTTTGCAAAGTAGATAATTTTCTCTTCAACATTGCTGCATCTCTTTTAGAGAGACGGTTGAGTTTCCCCATCTTTTGTTCTGCTCTTAAGTCTCTGAACTTATGAAGTCTCGTTTCCGTAGTGGACCAATTCGTTAACATACCGCCGAGCCATTTTCTATTAACATAATGACATCGAGCCCTTATTGCAGCTGATGCTACTAAATCCGCTGCTTTATTTTTGGTACCAACAATTAAGAAGTTTTTTCCTCGACTTGCTGCATCAAAAACTAAATCGCAGGCTTCCGATAAAAAACGAGCAGTTCTAGTGAGATTTATAATATGAATACCTTTACGCTTTGCAGAGATGTAAGGAGCCATTCTAGGATTCCATTTCTTAGTACCATGACCAAAATGAACTCCTGCTTCCATCATCTCTTCCAAATGGATGTTCCAATATCTTCTTGTCATCTTTCCCACGCTTTCTTTTTTTTTTAACAAATAAACAAATAAATAATTGTTCCTACGGAACCTTCTGCCGGGATTGGCCGTTGATACACAGCCCAAACCATTAATTTTTTTTATTACTTAACTTAATTTCTTCATTTTATTTAGTACCCAATCAATAACTAGTAAAGTAAAAATAAAAATATCTCCTTAAGAATTATTAAGAATTATGAATTCGCTTAAATGATTTTTCTGGTGTGTCATAGAAATTGCTTGGGGCGCAAGAACAAAAAAATTCTCTATGGTGTAACAAAATATCTCTCATTTCCAACTCGAATAGATTTTTCTTTTTTATTTCCAAATGAATGTCTTGCTTTGAACGGTGCACTAATTTTTTGAATCCAGTACCGACAGGGATAATCCCCCCCAAAACAACATTTTCTTTCAGACCCTTCAACCAATCAATACGACCCCGTAGAGCAGCTTTTGCCAAAACTCTAGCAGTTTCTTGAAAACTTGCTTCGGATATGAAACTTTGAGTATTCAGAGATGCCCTCGTTATTCCCAATAAAATTGCCCGATAACAGATTGCTTCGTCTAAAGCACGCCCTGCTCGTTCCGCTCGCAACAATCCGATTAGTTCCCCAGGTAAAAAAACATTAGACATTCCATCTTCTGAAACCAACACTTTTGATGTTACTTGCCGTACAATAATCTCTATATGTCTATTATGGATCTGTACCCCCTGGGATCGATAAACCTTTTGGATCTTATTAACCAAAGAGATACGACTTTGGGCTATGGTTAGTTCAGCTCCAATTAAGAATCCCCAAGGAATTCCAAGAACTCTTGGTATACGCTCGTTCCAACCTTCAACTCTCCTTTCAAGGTTCATCGATATTGAACCAATCGAGCGCACTTCTAAGATTTGTTCCACTTTTGGAAGACCTTGCGTTATGTCACCAGATCGGGATTTTTCATATATAAATGTAACTAATGTATCTCCTTCAGAAAGGGTTTCTCCATAATGTCCATGAACAGTCGCTCCTGGAGTGGCCAAATAAGGCTTAGCTGATCTTATAATTAAAGAGTCAACATGAACAATGAAAATTTGACCAGATTTTTTTATGTGTGGTCCATATTTAAATAGACATATATTTTCACAAATAAATTGTCCAATGCTAATTATTGTGGATGTCTCTTCACAATAATTGTAATGTAGAAAGCACCAATTCAAATGGGATGGATTCAAAATGATGTTATTGCATGGACTGGGATTATAAATCCTCCTATTTTCATCTATTAAACAGTATTTAAGTACTTTAAGTACTTGGAAAGTCTGTTTAAAATTGTCAAGTAGCCAATATTTGTTTAACAAGATCTGATTATGAGTTATTAAATGGTAAGATGAATAAAAGTTCACTATTTTAGGTACTATTGTACCTAAGGGGCCCAACAAACCCCTAATTGGAGTTATGGGATTCGATTCTTTTGCCACATTGTTATATTTCGAACCGTTGAATGGACCAACTCGAAAACAATTGAATGATGACAAAATTCTCAAAGATTGGCCTTCCTTATTTCGATTCAACAACGTACCAATAGTTCCTTGATGCTGGGTAACTAATGGAATCTTCACTTTGGAATAAAAAGGATTGATATTGGTGCGATCTAATCCATTATCAGGAATCAATCCCGAACCTGCCGTATCGTACCTTTTTCCGATATATGAAATAGTAGACTTGACTAATTCAATTCTTATGAAATCACGAATGAGATCATTTGCCCTTACTTCAACAAAGGAAGCATGAACCTCTTCCATAGAACTGTTTTTTTCTTGGTCCCAATTCAATACTAAGCAAGTCCGAACTAATTGAATACTTGTGTGATAAATTCCTCGAATTGACTTTCCATTTCCATAAAGGATATAATTGACAGCTCTAAGCTGGACATTTTCTTTTTCCTGCAAGAGATCTTGAGGGAAAAGTTTTGCTAAATTTATCCCATCAGCTATTTCATATGTGACTACGGGTCGAACCAAAACAAAATACTTTTTTTTGATAGGTGTGATCCGTTGGACATAGATCCCATTTTTCGATTTTGTTTTTGATTCCTTAGAATTTTTTTTTTCCGTTCCTGGTGGTATCAAAATGCCACTGTGTCTGGATATCTTATCTGTCTCTCCGGGAAAATGAATATCTCCATAAAATATTTTCAGTTCAATACTTTTTTTTTTTCTCTCCACTCGGACTAATCCACCTACTCGGCTTCTTGTATTTGTATTTAAAGTGAGTTGTGTATCTACTCCAATGATACTATTGTTCCGGACCATTATAGACGAAGATCCGGGTAAGATATGCACCTCTTCGGGAATAAAAAAAAACCGATCCACTTTCATTTGGTATTTCGGACTCAATTCTTTTGCTCCTCGATACTCAATCAAATCTTCTTTTTTGACTATGGAATCCACCTCCGCGGTCCCATATTTAGTAATTCCCGAACTCTTTCTTCTGTATCGTGGATCATCAAAATAAGCAAGAATACTATTTCTACGTAAAATACCATTTATGGGTATTTCAATCGAAATACCAAAAGAGGGTATTAATTCTTTCTCTCGTTCTTGATCGTATTGTAATGGGATGATAAATCTATTTCTTCGTCTTTTCGCCAAGAAATCAGAATTCTCTTGGAGAATCGAAGGGTATATGAAATTCCAATGACCATTGGATATAATTCGATCAAGTCTTGAATAATCAAGAATTTCCCTATATTTTTTACGAGTACCAGAAGGATCCAACAATTTATGTCTTACTCGATCCTTAGTAATTGAGAGGTCAGAGCTATATCTTTCGTCAACAGAAAAAGAATGAACATTCATTTGATCTTGATCCTTGTGAAGCGAAAAAGACACTATACTGGATCTGCACGGACCCCCCGCTAATATCCATAAATGACTTGTTTTTGGTAATAGATGAACATTACTATATGTATATTCAGGTGCGTGGTAGACATCAGTACTCCAGTGCATTTCTCCCTCTGATTCAGAATAAATATGTTTTCGAACCCTCTCTTTAAAATGAAAAGTAGACGTTCCGGCACGAATCTCGGCAATCACTTGTTCAGATTCTACATATTGATCATTTTGAACTAAAATCAAACTTTTTGGTGGAATATTCACACTATGTATAATATCCCGACTCTCAATAGTTACATACAAGTCTATAGAACATAGAAAAGCAGGATGCCCATGACGGGTACGTGTGGGATGAACCAAATACTCATTGAACTTTATTTTTCCATTAGAAGGAGCTCGTACATGTTCGGCAGTACCGCCTGTGAATACTCCACCCGTATGAAAAGTTCTTAATGTTAGTTGAGTCCCCGGTTCCCCAATTGATTGACCCGCAATAATACCTATGGCTTCCCCCAACTCGACCAGGTCGCCGTGAGTGGGGCTTCTGCCATAACATAATTGACAGATCCAAGATGTATTCCTGCAAGTAAAAGGGGTTCGAATATATATTGGTTGTGCTCGAAAGGTTATGAATCGATTGGCAAGTCCAATCCCAATATCTTGATTTCGAGCGGCAATGCATCGTATCCCCATATATATATCGTCTGCTAATACACGACCAATTAGGGTTTGAACAAAAATTTTTTCTGTCACCCCGTTTCGAGGACTCACGGAAATAGCTCGGATAGTACCACAATCTGTTCTACGTACAATAATGTGTTGAACTACTTCAACAAGTCTACGCGTGAGATATCCAGCATCTGATGTTCGTACAGCAGTATCCACGACTCCTTTTCGAGCCCCGTAACAGGAAATGATATATTCTGTCAAAGAAAGTCCTTCGCGTAAATTGCTTTGAATGGGTAAATCAATCATTTGTCCTTGGGGATCCGACATTAATCCTCTCATACCT